AGTATATGAATCGAGCAAAATTAAAGAAGAAAAAGATTCCATAATAAGTAATCAGATAATTCACGAATCATTTAGTCAAATTGCATCTCCGAGTTGGCCAAATTCTTCATTGACAGAAAAAAAAATCAAGGATCTGACCGATAGAACAAATAAAATAAAAAAAAAAATAGAAAGAATCAAAAAAGAGAAAGAAAAAGTCACTTCAAGAATAAATAATCTTAGTCTTAACAAAACAAGTTATAATGCAAAAATATTCAACAAAAAATGGAAAATATTAAAAAGAATAAGTACTCGATTAATCCTAAATTTGGCATTTTTTGTTAAAAATTTGCCATTTTTTGTTGAATATTGGATTCAAAAACAAATTTTTAAATTTAATAAAGATAAAGAAAGTAGAATATATAAAGAAAGTAGAATATATAAAAAATACGAAATGGTTCTGATTTTTTTTGAATTAACAAAAAAAATAACAAAAAAAATTGAAGAAAGAATTAATAAAAAAAAGAAAACTCCAATTGCGTTTATTTTGACTATAAAAAACTCGCTTGATCATATTAGTAATATTAAAGCAAATTCACATTTTTTTCATGACTTATCATACGTGTCACAAGCATATGTATTTTACAAATTATCACAAATTCAAGTTAGTAACTCGTTAAGATCTGTTGTTCAGCAATATCGAGGAATCCACCCCTTTCTTAAGCCTAAAATAAAGGATTTTTTTGAAACACAAGGAATGGTTCATTCGAAATTAGCAGATAAGAAACTTTCGAATTATGAAATGAATCGATGGAAAAACTGGTTAAAAGGAATGATTCATTCGAAATTAGCAGATAAGAAACTTTCGAATTATGAAATCAATCAATGGAAAAACTGGTTAAGAGGGAATTATCAATACCATTTATCTCAGACCAGATGGTCTAGATTAATACCAGAAAAATGGCGAAATACAATTCATCGGCGTCGTATAGCTCAAAAAGAAAATTTAAGCAAATCGCATTCATATGAAAAAGACCAATTAATTGATTCCAAAAAAAAATTTCAAGTATATTCATTATTGAATCAAGACAATAATTTTCTAAAAAACTATAGATATGATTTTTTATCATATAAATTTCTTAATTATGATTATGAAAATAAGACGCAAAGTTTTTGTTATAGATCTCCCCTTCATAAGAACCAAGAGATTTCTTATAATATGGGAAACCCGACGGAGCGAAAATATTTGGATTGGAAAATTGTCAATTCTTATCTTCAGCAAAAAAAAGAGATTTTGGGTCTTTTTTATCTTATGATGATGATTCCCGAAATCAATCCAATCAATCCACCAAATTCCTACAAAGAGTTTTTTGATTGGATGGGAATGAATGAAAAAAAAATGCCAAAGCATTCCATATCGAATCTGGACCTTTGCATATCGAATCTGGACCTTTGTTGGTTCTTCCCAGAATTTGTGTTACTTTATAAGACATATAAAATGAAACCTTGGTTTATACCAAGCAAATTACTTCTTTTCAATTTAAATGATCAAAAAATGAATGAAAAGGAAGAAAAGGAAAAAGGAAGTTTTTTGATAGCATTGAATAAAAAGCATCCAAATCAAGAAGAAAAAGAACCCACAAGCGGAATAGATTGGAGATCCGCTATCTCACATCATGACCACGACGAAATATTGTCACCAGAGTGGGAAAAATGCGCAAAGACCACGGAAGAACTAGATTTCTTCCTGGAACATTATTTGCTTTTTCAACTTGGATGGGCTAAGACTGTGAATGAAAGAATGATCAATAATTTCAAGGTATATGCTCTCTTGATTAAACTGATAGATCCAAGACAAATTATTATATCCTCGACTCAAAAGAAAACACTGAGTTTGGATATAATACCGAATCAGAGAGATTTCCATATTTCAGAATTCGTACGGGGTGGAACATTTTTTTTAGAACCCATTCGTCGGCCTAGACAAAAAGATGGGCAATTGATTCTGTATCAAACCATAGGTATTTCGTTGGTTCATAAGAGTAACCATCAAACGAATAAAAAATACCAAGAGCAAAGATATGTTTCAAAACATAATTTTGGTGAAACTATTTCACCACGTCAGAGAATAGCTGGAAATAGAGACAAAAATCGTTTTGATTTACTTGTTCCTGAAAATATTTTATCGTTTAGGCGTCGTAGAAAATTAAGAATTCTAATTTGTTTCAATTCAAAGAATAGAAATTATATAGACAGAAATCCGGTATTTTCGAACGAAACGAACGTAAAAAACCGCAGCCAAGTTTTATATAACAATAACCATCTTGATAGAGAGAAAAATCAATTAATGAAAGTCAAGCTCTTTCTTTGGCCTAATTATCGATTAGAAGACTTAGCTTGTATGAATCGTTATTGGTTTGATACCAATAATGGCAGTCGTTTCAATATGTTAAGGACATATCTCTACCCCCGATTGAAAATTTATTGAAAATGTTAAGGACAATACACTGTTTATATATATCCTATACCCTATAATTATATACCCTATCCTATTATAGGATATAGGAAAACAAACAAATATACAGATCACATATCTTCTCTCACATTTCATTCTAGTATCCAGAAATGAATAATTTCTCAATTAGATCCTGAAATGAATCAACAAAATCTTCTTCGTTTTAGGTCTAAATTCTTCGATGAAAAAATGTACCAATCTTTTTCTATTCCCATCTAAATCCAATTTGAAATTGGATTGATTGATTTGAATTCAGAAAATTAGGATTTCATAAAGAAATTTGGGTTCGATTATTATATTCAAATTATATTCAAATTAATAGCATTATTATTACTGATCGGTAAAATCTATATCTGTAAAAAAGAGGGGGGAATTTTTTTATGGTAAAAAATTCATTCATTTCAGTTATTTCTCAAAAAGAAAATGAAGAAAACAAGGGGTCTGTTGAATTTCAAGTATTCAGTTTCACCACTAAGATAAGGAAACTTACTTCACATTTAGAATTGCACAAAAAAGACTTTTCATCTCAGAGAGGTTTGCGAAAAATTTTGGGAAAACGTCAACGACTGCTGGCCTATTTGTCAAAAAGAAATAGAGGGCGTTATAAAGAATTAATCGGTAAGTTGGATATTCGAGAGATAAAAACTCGTTAATTTGAAGCGCGATACCGTTTGCGCTTAGTCGTTTTCATTTTTATGAACTTCTTTTTACTTTCAGCAATGCATGGAAGAATGACTCGGGAAAAACTTATGATTGCACCAACTACAAGAAAAGACCTCATGATAGTCAATATGGGCCCTCACCACCCATCAATGCATGGTGTTCTTCGACTGATCGTTACTCTCGATGGTGAAGATGTTATTGACTGTGAACCAATATTGGGTTATTTACATAGAGGGATGGAGAAAATTGCGGAAAATCGAACAATTATACAATATTTGCCTTATGTGACACGTTGGGATTATTTAGCTACTATGTTCACAGAAGCAATAACCGTAAATGGACCCGAACAGCTGGGCAATATTCAAGTACCTAAAAGGGCTAGCTATATCAGAGCGATTATGTTGGAGTTGAGTCGTATCGCTTCCCATTTGTTATGGCTTGGCCCTTTTATGGCAGATATTGGGGCACAGACCCCTTTCTTCTATATTTTTCGAGAACGCGAATTAATATATGACCTATTTGAAGCTGCTACCGGTATGCGCATGATGCATAATTATTTTCGTATCGGAGGAGTCGCTGCCGATCTACCTCATGGCTGGATAGATAAATGTTTGGATTTTTGTGATTCTTTTTTAAGCGGGGTTGCTGAATATCAAAAGCTTATTACGCGGAATCCTATTTTTTTAAAACGAGTTGAGGGCGTAGGCATTATTGGCGGAGAAGAAGCACTAAATTGGGGTTTATCAGGGCCAATGCTACGAGCTTCCGGAATACAATGGGATCTTCGTAAAGTTGATCGTTATGAGTGTTACGACGAATTTGATTGGGAGATTCGATGGCAAAAAGAAGGGGATTCATTAGCCCGTTATTTAGTACGAATCAGTGAAATGACAGAATCCATCAAAATTATCCAACAGGCTCTGGAAGGAATTCCCGGGGGGCCCTTTGAAAATTTAGAAGGCCGACGCTTTGATAGAATAAAAGACCCCGAATGGAATGATTTTGAATATCGATTTATTAGTAAAAAACCTTCTCCGACTTTTGAATTATCCAAACAAGAACTTTATGTAAGAGTCGAAGCACCAAAAGGTGAATTGGGAATTTTTCTGATAGGAGATCGCAGTGTTTTTCCTTGGAGATGGAAAATCCGACCGCCGGGTTTTATCAACTTGCAAATTCTTCCGCAGCTAGTTAAAAGAATGAAATTGGCCGATATTATGACGATACTAGGTAGCATAGATATCATTATGGGAGAAGTTGATCGTTGAAATGATAATTGATACACCAGAAATACAAGCCATCAATTCTTTTTTCAGATTGGAATCCTTAAAAGAAGCCTACGAGATCATATGGATGCTTGTCCCTATTTTCATTCTTGTATTAGGAATTACACTAGGTGTACTAGTAATTGTTTGGTTAGAAAGAGAAATATCTGCAGGGATACAACAACGTATTGGCCCCGAATACGCGGGGCCTTTGGGAATTCTTCAAGCTTTAGCAGATGGTACAAAACTACTTTTCAAAGAGAATCTTCTTCCATCTAGAGGAGATACTCGCTTATTCAGTATCGGGCCATCCATAGCAGTCATATCTATTTTACTAAGTTATTCAGTAATTCCTTTTAGCTATCGCTTTATTCTAGCCGATCTTAGTATTGGTGTTTTTTTATGGATCGCCGTTTCAAGCCTTGCTCCCGTTGGACTTCTTATGTCGGGATATGGATCCAACAATAAATATTCCTTTTTAGGTGGATTAAGGGCTGCTGCTCAATCAATTAGTTATGAAATACCATTAACTCTATGTGTATTATCAATATCTCTACGTGTGATTCGGTAAGACATAAAATTTTCCCTATTTCTTTTCAGAAAGTTAAATGATTTGAATATCCATTTTTTTATTCATCGTTGGGTTGATGAATTAAACCAGATAGTTATATGAGTGAAATAAAACGGCTTTAAAATTTGCTGTTAAAGGACTTCAATCTCATTTCCTATGTACAAGAATTAAGTGAAAGTAAACATAAGCAGTCGAGACTGTTTACCCCAAGATTGGTTGGTTAGTCATCATGGCTTGAAGCGGGTTCAAAAGATCAACCATATGGGGTTTTTACTATACTCTTACCATAGATGTATTACCCTACTAATGCGAGATTCCAAAAAATAAATAATAAAAAAATTGATACACAAAAAAAATAGACGAAAAGATAAGAAGAAATACGGCCACCCCCTATATATTTGATACCTTCTCCTACAAAGAAACTCATAACACCAACCCCATTCGTAATTCCATCAATTACTCGTCTATCAAAAAAATCTGTTAATTGAGCCAACTCCCTTATTCCCCTAGTAAAGCATGTTGTATAAAAAGCATCGATATAAGCGCGATTATATGACCAATCATACAGGCCGTTTATAATTTTATCCCAACGTTTTCTTTTTGGACCTAGCTTAACAAATGAATTTATTAAGTCGAAATTTTTGAAAGAGGAATAAATGGGTTTGTATAAAAAAGACGCTAGAAAGATTCCAAAATAAGCTATACTGACTGAAAAAACTGCATCTTTCAAAAATTCATACCAACCTGTTGAATCTTTTGACTTTTGATCTAAAAGATTAATAGATGGAGCTAACCATTTTGATAATATATCAAAATCTGTTCCCTTTTGATTAAAGGGTATTCCTAGAGATCCAACAAACAAAGTAAATAGGACTAATATCAGTAAAGGAAATAACATCGTATTGTCCGATTCATAAGGATACCAAAAGGGCTTTTGATTATCAAAATTAAGAATATTAATAAAAAGCCGCTCCCTGCCCTTTTTTCTTACATTCTCATCACTTCGATATGTCTTTTTCGAAAAAGAAGAACTTTCATTATTATTCACTCTTAATAAACGAAAATTGTTGTTAATTCTTTTTGAACACCCTTTACCCCATAGGGATATGGAATAGAAAGAGGTATTTTGGTTACCCCTATAATTTTGAAAATGAACGTTTAAATGTCCCTCAAAAGTAAGTAAATAGATACGAAACATATAAAATGCAGTTAATCCTGCTGTGGCCAAAGCGATTATTCCGAAAACCGGCGAATACAACCAACTATCATTAAGAATTTCATCTTTTGACCAAAAACAAGCAAGAGGTGGAATACCACAAAGAGAAAGTGTACCTAATAAAAAAGAGGTTTTGGTAATCGGTACATGTTTTGTTAAACCGCCCATAAGAACCATATTCTGACTTTTCGCGGGAGAATAACCAACAAGAGTTTCCATTGAATGAATAACGGACCCAGAACCTAAAAATAATAATGCTTTGGAATAAGCATGAGTAATCAAATGAAATAAAGCACTGCGATAAGACCCCATTCCTAGAGCTAACATCATATAACCCAATTGAGACATTGTCGAATAGGCTAAACCCCTCTTAATGTCTTTTTGAGCAAGAGCTAAAGTAGCTCCTAATAATAGTGTGATTATGCCGATCAACGAGATTAAATTCATTATATAAGGTATAACTATGAAAAGAGGGAAAAGACGAGCTACAAGAAAAATACCCGCTGCTACCATAGTCGCAGCATGTATAAGAGCCGAAATAGGGGTGGGTCCTTCCATAGCATCGGGTAACCACACATGAAGAGGAAATTGTGCAGATTTAGCAACTGCACCGGCAAATAATAGAGCAGCACACAAAGTAACAAATGGAAAATTAATTTCATTATTATAAATCAAGTTATTGAGTATTTCGAATAAATCCCGAAATTCAAAGCTACCGGTTATCCAATAAAAACCTATAATTCCTAATAATAAACCAAAATCCCCTACACGATTCGTTACAAACGCCTTTTGACAAGCATTTGCCGCAGGAGGTCGTGTAAACCAAAATCCTATTAATAGGTAGGAACACACTCCAACCAATTCCCAAAAAATATAAATTTGTATTAAATTTGAACTAGTAACTAATCCCAACATGGAAGTACTGAAGAAACTCATATAAGCAAAAAATCTCAAGTATCCTTGATCGTGAGCCATATAATTATCACTATAAATAAGAACCATAATTCCAACAGTAGTGATTAACATTGACATAATAGAAGTAAGTGGATCGAACAAATAGCCAAATTCTAAAGAAAAATCATTATCGAGGGTCCAAGACCATACATATTGATAGATAGAACTGCTATTTATTTGTTGAATAGACAGATTCGTTGAAAAAATCATGACTATACTTAGCAAAAAAATACTCGGAAAGGCCCATATACGATGAAGATTTTTTGTCGCTGTCGGAAAAATAAGAAGTCCAACTCCTATTAACATAGGAACTGGAAGTGGAACGAAGGGCAAAATCCACGCATATTGATATGTCTGTTCCATAAAAAAAGTTTTTTAATTATTAATTAATATTAATTGTTTCCGATTCGCCGGACCTTACCTCTTTTGAAAGGAGTCAATAAAAAAATGCAGATATGCACTAACTTAACCTAACTTAAATAAAATTTTTATTTCTTATTCTTCACTGAATTTCTACTAAATACGTCAAATATTCAAATCAAGAAGTTACAATTGGTCAAATCATATGAAAGAAAGAGATTAATTATGAGTCTCCTTGTAATTTTAAAATTCAAGTCAAATTAGGTATATTTTTCCCGAGTTTGACAAGTGACTAAAACTATTCTTGTTTTTAGATTTTTAGTAATATTTCATGTGATATTCCCATATCGTTCACCCACCTTATTCTATTCTTTTAGGTTTTATAGATTTTTATAAAAAATATTATCTAGAAAAGAAATACATAGTGAATTAGAAAAACACAGATTTTTTTGAACAATATGAACAATAGATGTCTTTCACATCCAGCTATAACAATGAAAAATCTATAAATTTTTATTTAAATGGCAGTTCCAAAAAAACGTACTTCTGCATCAAAAAAGCGTATTCGTAAAAATTTTTGGAAAAGGAAGGGGTATTGGGCAGCGTTAAAAGCGTTTTCCTTGGGGAAGTCTCTTTCTACTGGGAATTCAAAAAGTTTTTTTTGTGCGACAAACAAATAAACTAAGAAATAAAACATAACACGTTGAAATAATCTAAATTGACCTGACTCAAAAATTGACTCATTTCATTTCGAAAATCAAATTTCCGAATTCCATTTCTTATTGATTAACTCAACAGGGAATGGAATTCGTTCCGTTCTTAGATTAACATATGGAGAATAATAATTATTCTGTTTACCTTTTACCTTACCTTAACAAATTCAAAAAAAAAAATACTTTTTTTTTTTTTTGGGGGGGGTTTCTATCCTTTAATTGATGGTGGGACTATCTAGTTTTTAGGAATTCAGGTTGAGAAGAGTATAAAAAAATAGACAATAAAACTAAGAACCTAAAATAATGAACCTTCAAATATCCATTTGAACAAAATTTTATTCATCAAATTCAATCTTTCCTAAAAAATATTGCACCCAATTAAATTCTGAAATCTAGACGATTACTTAGTCATAGACTATTATGAGGTCAAGACAAGCCGCTATGGTGAAATTGGTAGACACGCTGCTCTTAGGAAGCAGTGCTAGAGCATCTCGGTTCGAGTCCGAGTGGCGGCATATCATCCCCTAAAAAAATAAAATTGATCCTATAATGAATTCAATAATGAATTCAATTTCCTATTTTGATTTTATAATTAAAGAACTCCCTTTTTATGATATTTTCAACTTTAGAACATATATTAACTCATATTTCTTTTTCGACCGTTTCAATTATAATTACAATTCATTTGATAACCTTTTTAATGGATGAAATCATAAAACTATATGATTCATCCAAAAAGGGTATAACAATTACTTTTTTCTGTATAACAGGATTATTAATTTCTCGTTGGATTTATTCGGGACATTTTCCACTAAGCAATTTATATGAATCGTTAATCTTTCTTTCATGGAGTTTTTCCTTTATTTATATAGTTCCATATTTCAAAAAAAATCAAAATATTCTAAGCACAATAATTGGCCCAAGTGCTATTTTTTCCCAAGGCTTTGCTACTTCAGGCCTTTTAACTGAAATACATGAATCCGCAATATTAGTACCCGCCCTTCAATCTGAGTGGCTAATAATGCACGTAAGTATGATGATATTAGGCTATGCGGCCCTTTTATGTGGATCATTATTCTCAGTATCACTTCTAGTCATTACAGTTAGAAAAAATAGAAGGTTTTTTGCTACGAGTAAGCATTTATTAAATTTAAATGAGTCGTGTTTTCTTGGGGAAATCAAATCTATGAATGAACAAAGAACTGTTTTACAAAAACCTTCTATTTTTTCCCCAAGGAATTATTATAGGTCGCAGTTGATTCAACAGTTGGATTATTGGAGTTACCGGGTTATTAGTCTAGGATTTATCTTTTTAACCATAGGAATTCTTTCTGGAGCAGTATGGGCTAACGAAGCATGGGGATCCTATTGGAGTTGGGACCCAAAAGAAACTTGGGCTTTTATTACTTGGGTCATATTTGCAATTTATTTACATACTCGAACAAATATAAAATTCAAGGGTACAAATTCCGCAATTGTGGCGTCTATTGGATTTCTTATAATTTGGATATGCTATTTTGGAGTCAATTTATTAGGAATAGGACTACATAGTTATGGTTCATTTACATTAACATCTAATCTAATTGAATAAAAAGGGAAGTTCTTCCGATATCAGATAAAAAAACATTGTTTGAGCTGGCTAGAACCCCGCGAATCAAATTCAAATATGTTAGCGACTCGCGGGGTTCTAGCCAGCTCATTTTACTTAATGCAAGAGAAAAAGAAAAAACCTTCTTTTTGGCATTGTACAACAAACATTTTTTAAATAATTAAGATTTTTTTTTTATTTTTTTAAGAAAAAATAAAAACTATCTATAAAAAGAATTAGATAGAATAACTTCAACCCTTTCAACTGCTAGTGAAAGAACGAAATCGGGATACATACCAATACCAAGTACAGGTAAAAAAATAGAGATCAAAAGAAATAACTCTCGCGGCCCAGAATCAAAAAAATAAAAGTTTGGGCCATTAAATATCTTGTATCCATAAAACATCTGGCGTAACATAGATAATAAATAAATAGGAGTTAGTATCATTCCAATTGACATTACCAAAGTAATTAGGAGTTTTGTAATTAAAAGATATTTTGAACTAGTAATTAGTCCAAAAAAGACTATTAATTCGGCAACAAAACCACTCATACCTGGTAATGCCAGGGAGGCCACTGAAAAGCTACTGAACATCGTGAATATTTTTGGCATTGGGATAGCTATTCCACCCATTTCGTCAAGATAAACAAGACGTATTCTATCATAAGTTGTTCCGGCCAAGAAAAAAAGCGCAGCACCAATAAATCCGTGAGAGATTATTTGTAAAAGGGCCCCGTTGAGTCCCATATCCGTGATAGAACCAATTCCTATAATTATGAAACCCATATGAGATACAGAGGAATAGGCTATTCTTTTTTTTAAATTCCGTTGACCGAGAGATGTTGAAGCTGCATAGATTATTTGCATTGCGCCTACTATTATTAACCAAGGAGAGAATATAGAATGAGCGTGGGGAAATAATTCCATATTAATCCGAACTAATCCATATGCTCCCATTTTTAATAAGATTCCAGCTAGAAGCATACAAGTACTATAATGTGCCTCTCCGTGGGTATCTGGTAACCATGTATGTAGGGGTATGATTGGCAATTTGACCGCAAAAGCCAGAAAAAATCCAATATAAAATATTATTTCCAAGGCCGCGGGATAGGACTGATTAGTTAATATTTCAAAATTGAATGTTGGTTCAGTAGAACCAAATAAACCGATACCCAGAACTCCCATTAAAAGAAAAATAGAACCCCCTGCCGTGTACAAAATAAATTTTGTAGCTGAGTACAGACGTTTTTTTCCTCCCCACATGGATACAAGTAGATAAACGGGAATTAATTCTAACTCCCACATGAGGAAAAAAAGTAAAAGATCTCGAGAAGAGAATAATCCTATTTGCCCGCTGTACATTGCTAACATCAGAAAATGAAATAATCGAGAATCTCGAGTAACCGGCCAGGCCGCTAAAGTAGCTAAAGTAGTGATGAATCCCGTCAGTAAAATGGGTCCTATAGAGAGTCCATCTATTCCTAAGCTCCAATGGAAATCCAAAAAATGGATCCATGTATAATCTTCCATTAGTTGGATTAATGGATCATCCGATTGAAAATGATAGCAGAATGCATAAGTCGTTAGAAGAAGTTCTAAGATACAAATACATATAGTATACCATCGGATTCCTCTATTTCCCCTATGTGGAAGAAAAAAAAGTAAGCAACCCGCAAATATTGGCAAAACGACAATTATTGTTAAGCAAGGAAAATGGTTCGTGGTAAAGATAAGATAGACTTGGGCCAGAAAAATCCGTGCTCAATTTCATTTTGAGCACGGATTTTTTCGGTAAAAAAATGGATTCAAGTAGAGTTTTATGAAATGTATCAATAAGCTAGACCCATACTGCGAGTTGTTTCATGCCATAAATAAACTCGAACACTCAAAAAATCCGTGGGACAGGCGGATTCACATCTCTTACAACCAACACAGTCTTCGGTCCTTGGAGCGGAAGCGATTTGTTTAGCTTTACATCCGTCCCAGGGTACCATTTCTAATACATCAGTGGGGCACGCGCGAACACATTGAGTACATCCTATACATGTATCATAAATCTTTACTGAATGTGACATTGGATTTATACATTTTTGAGCGTCATAAATTTTCAGTCTAGTAAACTAACTTAATAAATGAATCCTTATAGTTCGATTCCAGACGAATCAATGGGCGATCAGAATCAATTTACTTCTGAATTGATTGATGAGGGAGGTCCAAAATACTTTGATTTTAAATTTTTTGCAACCACGATCATACCTTGCCCGTATCAAACCCGCTAATCTGAATTAATTTAGTAATATTCAAATTTTCATTTATATGATTAATACTATTTATTCAATAAATTTGATTGGTTAATACGAGTTGATTTTCTATTACGATAAATTGATGAAACAATAGCAAGTCCAATAGCTGCTTCAGCGGCTGCAAGAGTTATAACAAAAATTGAGAAAATGTCTCCTCTTAATTGACGATTATCAAAAATATCAGAAAATGTTACAAAATTTATATTAACTGAATTTAATATAAGTTCAAGACACATAAGGGCTCTAACCATATTTCGACTTGTGATCAACCCATAAATACCAATAGAAAATAAATAGGCACTCAAAACAAGTATATGTTCGAGCATCATTAACCAACTCCTTATGAATTTTGATTGATTTTAATCTGAACAA